ATGAAAACGTGAACTCACAACCATTTATGCGTTGGAGAGATCGTTTCTTATTTTGTGCCGAATCTCTTTATAAGGCGCAAGCCGAAACGGGTGAAATCAAAGGACATTACTTGAATGCAACTGCGGGTACATGTGAAGAAATGATAAAAAGAGCGGTATTTGCCAGAGAATTGGGAGTTCCTATCGTAATGCACGACTACTTAACCGGGGGATTCACTGCAAATACTAGCTTGGCTCATTATTGCCGCGACAACGGTCTACTTCTTCACATCCATCGCGCAATGCATGCAGTTATTGATAGACAGAAAAATCATGGTATGCATTTTCGTGTACTAGCTAAAGCATTACGTATGTCTGGTGGAGATCATATTCACTCTGGTACAGTAGTGGGTAAACTGGAGGGGGAACGTGAGATGACTTTGGGTTTTGTTGATTTATTACGTGATGATTTTATTAAAAAAGATAGAAGTCGTGGTATTTTTTTCACTCAAGACTGGGTCTCTATGCCAGGTGTTCTTCCCGTGGCTTCAGGGGGTATTCATGTTTGGCATATGCCTGCCCTAACCGAAATCTTTGGAGATGATTCCGTACTACAGTTCGGTGGAGGAACTTTAGGACACCCTTGGGGAAATGCGCCCGGTGCAGTAGCTAATCGGGTGGCTTTAGAAGCATGTGTACAAGCTCGTAATGAGGGACGAGATCTTGCTCGTGAAGGTAATGATATTATTCGTGAAGCTAGCAAATGGAGCCCTGAGCTAGCCGCTGCTTGTGAAGTATGGAAAGAGATCAAATTTGATTTTGACCCAGTGGATAAGCTAGATAAATAGACAAAATAAGCGCGTATAATTAAGCAATTCCTGTTTGTTCTCCTAATTTATTGCAATGAAACTTGGCCCAATCTTTTTAGGAAAAGATTGGGTCGAATAAAGAATGAACATCCTATACTATGAGGGTCTTTGTGTATTTGCATATATCTTTTCTATGTACAGACCTTACCATATACAAGATACGAGTATATGCAAAATATAAAGATAAGATTGAAGACTTCACTACTTATATTCTTTATTGTTGGAATCATAGGCTTAATCCTTGATCCTTGGGATTGGATTGGTGAATCATTTTAGATTCTTGAGTTTCAGGCCATAGATCAAGCCAAGGGAAGGATCCCTTCTACCCCCCCCCCCCATCTTTAAAATTGTCTTTTTCGTTCTATAAACTCATTTTCTTATTTGAATATATGACACGAGATTCTACGAGAATCTTTTGACGAGAATTCCTAGTTTTCAATGAGAAACCCCTGTCTTTGTATTTCATTTTCGAGGAAATGATTCATCGGATTCCCCAAAAAGAGAATTCTTTCTTTTTAAGACTCGCTCATTTTTCATGAAAAATATTCAGTATTGGATCATATGCTTCTTTTGAATTATGATGAAAAATCAAAAGAAATAAAAAAAAAATAGTAAAATGATTTTTCTTCATCAAATGACTATTCATCTATTAGTATTAGGTTTTTCTTAATTTCTCAAATAGGGGGCAGAAAGGCTCTATGGAAAAATGTTGGTTCAATTCGATGTTGTCTAACAAGAAGTTAGAACATAGGTGTGGACTAAGTCAATCAATGGATAGTCTTGATGCTCTTGGACATACCGGTGGAAGTGAAGAACCTCTTCTCAATGATGCGGAGAAAAATATTCCTAGTTGGGACAGTTATAATATGAATTATCTCAATTATTTATTTGATAACAGTAATATTTTGAGTTTGATCTCTGATCATACTTTTTTCGTTAGAAATAGTAATTATGAAAGCTATTCTGTATATTTTGATATTGAAAATCAAACTTTTGATATTGATAATGCCAGTTCTTCTTTGAGTGAACTAGATATTTTCTTTTCTTGTTCTTTGAATAGTGGGTCTAATAGTAGCAATTACTACTCTTATTCTTCTCTGTATGATACTCAATCTAATTCAAATAATCACATTAATAGTTGCATTGATACTTATCTTCGTTTTGAAATCAGTCTTAATAGTGACATTTACAGTGGTATCAACAATTACATTGATAGTATCATTTATACGGAGAGTATAAGTAGTATTCAAAGTGTAAATTCTAGTATCAAAATTAGTAAGAGTTCTTTAAGTAGCAGAGAAAAATCAAATAATTTTGATATAAATACAAAATACAGACAGTTATGGGTTCAATGTGAGAATTGTTATGGATTAAATTATAAAAAATTTTTTAGGTCAAAAATGCATATTTGTGAACACTGCGGATATCATTTGAACATGAGTAGTTCAGATAGAATTGCACTTTTTATTGATCCTGGCACTTGGGAGTCTATGGATGAAGATATGGTCTCTATGGACCCCATTGAATTTCATTCAGAGGAGGAACCTTATAGAGATCGTATCCATTTTTATCAAAAAAACACGGGTTTAACTGAAGCCGTTCAAACGGGCGTAGGTCAACTAAATAGTATTCCCATAGCAATTGGAGTTATGGATTTTCAGTTTATGGGAGGTAGCATGGGATCCGTAGTAGGTGAGAAAATCGCCCGTTTGATCGAGTATGCTGCTAATAGATCTCTGCCTGTCATTATTGTGTGTGCTTCTGGAGGAGCACGCATGCAAGAAGGGAGTTTGAGCTTGATGCAAATGGCTAAAATATCTTCTGCTTCATATGGTTATCAATCAAATAAAAAGTTATTCTATGTATCAATCCTGACATCTCCTACAACTGGTGGAGTTACAGCAAGTTTTGGTATGTTGGGAGATATAATTATTGCTGAACCTAATGCTTACATTGCGTTTGCGGGGAAAAGGGTAATTGAACAAACATTGAAAAAGACAATACCCGACGGTTCACAAGCGGCTGAGTATTCATTCAATAAGGGCTTATTCGACCCAATCGTACCACGTAATCCTTTAAAAAGTGTTCTGAATGAGTTATTTCAGCTACACGGTTTCCTTCCCTTGAATCCAGATTCAAAAAAGGAAGTATAGCACTAGGTTCAGTTCTTTTTATTTGTAATGAATAAGCATTTAGTTCATTGTAATCAAAAAAATAAAACGAAGAAGATGGTGTTTCTTTGGAAACATCAATTAGAAGTGTAGTAAGAGTCAGAAGTTTTGGATAATTACTTTTTGCCCCGGATCCCCTTTTCTTCTACCTCTATTGACAATAGAAAAAAGGGGTTTTTCTCCTTCCGAGAAATCCGAGAAATAAAAAGACTTTTCTCCGTCCTTTTTACATATTTTGACATATTAAGATATAGAACAACGAAAAATAGTTAAAAATATTAACTAAAAAGAGAGAAAGAATATAAGGATGGGAGAAGAAGAATAAAATTTCGGAAAGTGGATTCTCATACATATTTGTGTAGAAAGAAGAATAGGTATATTCTACATTATTTGCACTTTGAATACTTCCTATTTTATCTAATAGATAGACTTATCATAAGATATATTTATAATTAGAATAGGTACAAATATGAAATCAAGGCACCCATTCTATGATAAATTTGAACTTTCCCTCTATTTTCGTTCCTTTAGTGGGCCTAGTCTTTCCGGCAATTGCAATGGCTTCTTTATCTCTTTATGTCCAAAGAAATAAGATTATCTAAATATAAGTTAAAACACTGGATCCTCATACAGATACTTTTTGAATGTAATATGCCAGGATATCAAATATGTGGCCTTTCCAAAAAACAAATGGAAGAGTTGTTATATATGTGGTTATAGCTTCATCAATTCAATAATGAAACTCAAAATGATGAGCAATTCTTTTTTTGAAAATCTTTGAAATAAAAAATAAATATACTGCTAGTTGATGAAAGTTACTTCGGGATCAAGTAAGAAAAGTTAAGTCAAATCCATTGCAACTGGATCTAGTATAGTATGAACTGGCGATCAGAACATATATGGATAGAACTTATACCGGGGTCTCAAAAAATAAGTAATTTTTGCTGGGCCTGTATCCTTTTTTTAGGTTCACTAGGATTCTTAGTAGTTGGAACTTCCAGTTATCTTGGTAGAAATCTTCTATCTGTCTTTCCGTCTCAGCAAATTCTTTTTTTCCCACAAGGGATCGTGATGTCTTTCTATGGGATCGCAGGTCTGTTCATTAGTTCTTATTTGTGGTGCACAATTTTATGGAATGTGGGTAGTGGTTATGACCAATTTGATAGAAAAACAAAGATAATGTGCCTTTTTCGTTGGGGATTTCCTGGAATAAATCGTCGCATTTTTCTTCGTTTCTTTCTGAAAGATATCCAATCAATAAGAATGGAGGCGAGAGAGGGTCTTTTTCCTCGTCGTGTCCTTTATATGGAAATAAGGGGCCAAGGAGCCATTCCCTTGACTCGTACTGATGAGAATTTGGCTCCACGAGAAATTGAACAAAAAGCTGCTGAATTGGCCTATTTCTTGCGCGTACCAATTGAAGTATTTTGAAATGGACTGAAAATAAATCTCAGCATGAGAAAGGGGACTTACTCATTATCTTTTTAAGACAATTTCAGCTTCTTCAAAATGTTCATTCCAGCAAAAGATGCTATATTTCCTTTCCCCGTTCCGTTGAGGCAGCTCAAATATCTTTAGGCATACGCATGGCATCCAGCTTCACTCTTTTCTTTCGTAACACGGAATTCCTCTTTTTATTGAATTGATACCCTATAGACTCAATTCTTATACAAAAACAAAAAGAGTAAAAGATCCATAAGTTCGATACCTTATTCTTTTTAGTCTTGTTATAGAACCGGTGCTTCATAGAAATCTCAGATAGAATCGACGAATTAAACAGGTTCATTAACAATTCGCATCACAGATACAGAATGAAAAAAAAAAAAGCATTGGCTTCCCTCCCATATCTTGTGTTTATACTTTTTTTGCCCTGGTGGGTTTCTCTCTCTTTTAATAAATGTCTAGACACTTGGGTTCTTAATTGGTGGAATACCGGGCATTTCCAAATACTTTTGAATGATATTCAAGAGAAAAATGTTCTAGAAAAATTTATGGAATTAGAAGAACTCTTCCTGTTGGACGAGATGATAAAGGAGTACTCGGAAACACATATACAAAGGCTTCGTATAGAAATGCACAAGGAAACGATACAATTGGTCAAAAGACACAATGAATCTCATTTTCATATCATTTTTCATTTATCGACAAATCTAATCTGTTTCGCTATTGTAAGTGGTTATTTTGTTCTTGGTAATGAAGAACTTTTCATTCTGAATTCTTGGATTCAGGAATTTCTCTATAACTTAAGTGACACAATCAAAGCTTTTTCTATTCTTTTAGTTACTGATTTATGGATCGGATTTCACTCGACCCATGGTTGGGAACTCATGATTGGTTCGATCTACAACGATTTTGGATTGGCTGAGAATGATCAGATCATATCTGGTCTTGTTTCAACTTTTCCAGTGATTCTAGATACAATTGTGAAATATTGGATCTTCCATTTTTTAAATCGTGTATCTCCTTCGCTTGTAGTCATTTATCATTCAATGAATGAATGAATGAAGAATTCATTAGATCTCTTTATATCAATCAAATCAGGATTTTTCTTCGTGTATAAAGAAATCATTCGAAATCTTACTTATTCTTTATACTTCTACCTTGTCAATTCAAGGTATTCATACTAGATTTTACCAGTACAATTCTTTCAGCACAATCAATACAATTGCAAACTTGTGGATAGGGAATTCTACTAGCTACCTATCTAATTTATTGTAGAAATTTTGGGATCAATGATTGGACCATGCAAAATAGAAATACTTTTTCTTGGGTAAAAGAACAGATGACTCGATCCATTTATGTATCGATCATGATATATGTAATAACTCGAGCATCTATTTCAAATGCATATCCTATTTTTGCGCAGCAGGGTTATGAAAATCCACGAGAAGCCACTGGGCGAATTGTATGTGCCAATTGTCACTTAGCTAATAAGCCCGTGGATATTGAAGTTCCGCAAGCTGTACTTTCAGATACTGTATTTGAAGCAGTTGTTCGAATTCCTTATGATATGCAACTGAAACAAGTTCTTGCTAATGGTAAAAAGGGAGCTTTGAATGTAGGAGCTGTTCTTATTTTACCCGAGGGCTTCGAATTAGCCCCCCCCGATCGTATTTCTCCCGAAATAAAAGAAAAGATGGGCAATCTTTCTTTTCAGTATTATCGTCCTAATAAAAGAAATATTCTTGTGATAGGTCCTGTTCCCGGTCAGAAATATAGTGAAATAGTCTTTCCTATTCTTTCCCCCGACCCCACTACGAAAAAAGACGTTCACTTCTTAAAATATCCCATATATGTAGGTGGGAACAGGGGAAGGGGTCAGATTTATCCTGATGGTAGCAAGAGTAATAATACAGTTTATAATGCTACATCAGCCGGTATAGTAAACAGAATAGCACGTAAAGAAAAGGGGGGATATGAAATAACCATAGTTGATGTATTAGATGGACGTCAAGTGGTTGATACTATACCTCCAGGACCGGAACTTCTTGTTTCAGAAGGTGAATCCATCAAGCTTGATCAACCATTAACAAGTAATCCAAATGTAGGAGGTTTTGGTCAGGGAGACGCAGAAATAGTGCTTCAAGATCCATTACGAGTCCAAGGTCTTCTGTTCTTCTTGGCATCTGTAATCTTGGCACAAATATTTTTGGTTCTGAAAAAGAAACAGTTTGAAAAGGTTCAGTTGTACGAAATGAATTTCTAGATATAGAGATTCAAGTAAGTAAAAGTGAAAAATTCTTGTCGATCAATAGAATTGATGTATGTTCTCTTTTGCCGGATGTCTGAAATTCATTACTTGTAATACTCTTTCTAATAATAGAAAATAAGCATACACATACAAAGGAATAGAATACAAGGCAAGGACGGGGAAAATGAAAGGAAAAACATATTTCTAGAAAGTATTACAAGACGACACAAGAAAAAAAATTTTCTTGTGTCGTCTTGTATCGAAAGAATCATGATTTTTCTCCTGTTCACCAATTCTAACCGAGGAATTAGATCTTTACGCATATCCAAATCCTTCTTTATTATCTTATTATAAAAAATAGAGTTTTTAAAAAATTGTCCTTTGAGTTTATTCGTTTAGTAGAAAGAGTTGAGTATAAAAATAAAAGGGTTTCCAGGATGTTTCATACGGATAAATCCATATGAAACATCCTGGATTATTTTGAAAATACAAAGATTCCTCCTTTCTTGTTTCTTCATAAGAAAAAGAATGGGTTAAAACATTAGAGCAAAGGATCTGTTTTGTAATTTCTACGAATAAAATATTTGGATTATGTTGACTGAGGTTCCATATGTTAGATCAACGTATCGCTCTAAGAGTAAGAACTCGGCGAGGTAAGGCCCCGCGGAGTTCTTACTATGTCTACAATCTCATCTGGTTCATATGATTATTCCAGTATTACAGAGATGAACCCAACCCAGAATAGGAGCCGTAAAAGAAAATGCCTATTAAACCAATCAAAGGAATACCG